ATATTCATGTGGTATTTTTTCAAATTTTGCACGGGTGATACATGTTCCTTCTATTTCCCCAAGCAAAGCTCTTCGCATCGCAATGCCTATTGTATCGGCTTGCCCTTTCCTAAGTGGAGATAGAATAAAGCGTCCATAATAAAGACGCTTACTGTCTGCTCTTGATTCAACACACTTCCACTGTAGTGTCCCAGTAGATACTCTTACTTTCTCTCGAACCATAATAATATTATTTGATCAGATCATTGAATCGTTTATTTCTCTTGAAATCTCTTTCATTTTCATTTCTACACACGTCTTTTTTTAGGAGGTCTACAGCCATTATGTGGCATAGGGGTTACATCACGTACGAAACTTAATAGTATACCACTTCTACGAATAGCTCGTAATGCTGCATCTCTTCCGAGACCAGGACCTTTTATCATGACTTCTGCTCGTTGCATACCTTGATCTACTACTGTCCGAATAGCATTTCCTGCTGCGGTTTGAGCAGCAAATGGCGTCCCCCTTCTTGTACCATTGAATCCACAAGTACCGGCGGAGGACCAAGAAATTACCCGACCCCGTACATCTGTAACAGTCACAATGGTATTGTTGAAACTTGCTTGAACATGAATAACTCCCTTTGGTATTCTACGTGTACTCTTACGTGAACCACTACGGGCATTCGTACGTGAACCAGTTCTTGGTCTAGATTTTGCCATACTTTATCATCTCATAAATAGAAATTCGAGATATATGGATATATCCATTTCATGTCAAAACAGATCCTATTTTTTTCATTGGGTCCTTTACGTTAGAGAGCCCCTTTTCAAAAGATTATCCTTGTCTTTGTTTATGTCTCGGATTAGAACAAATTACTATAATTCGTCCCCTCCTACGGATCAGTCGACATTTTTCACAGATTTTACGAATGGAGGCCCTTATTTTCATAGTTGTCGTTCCTTAACTTAATTCTGACTCTATTTCTTGGAAGAAAATAAGTTTCTTGAAATGTTGAACCTCAAATTGTATCCCCATGAAGGGAATGCTGAAGTTGAAAAAACAACCTAATCATTCGAATCCTTGTTGTGGCATCTATAAATTATACGCCCTCTAGTTGAATCATAATGACTTACTTCAATTTTGCCCCTCTCCCCCCATCGTATACGTATAAAACTCTGTCGGATCCTTCATGAACCATAACCTAGAATTAGATCTTCATTATCGAAAAACCCCGAGCATACATACCATTTAGAAGGAGAAGTGATTCATTAATGAAACCTTCATGAATCCATTTTTTTGTTCTTTCATTCTAGGTAAAAGCCCTAGAAGTATCACCTAATGTAGTAGGAATGATATCAACTAACCCACCCTTTTTTCTTTTGACAAATAGGAAATTCCGGATCCAATTCGGATATCAGAAAGATTACCATATATAACACAAAATTTCTCCGCCGATTCTTTCTAGTCGAGCCTCTCGGTCTGTCATTATACCTCGAGAAGTCGAAAGAAGTACAATCCCCATCCCGCCTAAAATTCTAGGAATTCGTTGATAGTTCGAATAGATTCGTAGGCCAGGCCTACTGATACGTTTTAAATTTAAAATAGTTCGATAGGGTCCTTTCCTATTCCTTCTATGTCGTAGGGTTAAAACCAAAAAATATTTGTTGTTTTCCTGATGCTTCCTCACGTTTTTGATAAAACCTTCTCTTAAAAGTATTTTAACAATGTTTTCCGTGATGTTAGTGGATGCTATTTGAATCGTCCCTTTTCTATTCATGTCAGCATTTCGTATAGAGGTTATTATGTCAGCAATAGTGTCCCTACCCATGATAAACTAAATTTTGGGTTGCCTCCCATTTTTGATATAATCAACATGCTATTTTTTATTTATTTTTATATTTTTTTTTATTTATTAAATAAAGGGATATGCGTCAGATACAACCTAATCCACTAATTAATCTATTTCATCCAAATACTATGTATAGTAGAACTATATTACGTATGATCTCATCTTATAATACCTCAGGTGCTAATGAAACTATTTTAGTGAAATTTAACTGTCTTAATTCTCGGGCAATCGCACCAAAAACTCGAGTTCCTTTTGGATTTCCTTCTTGATCAATCACAACTGCAGCATTATCATCATATCGTATTATCATACCGTTGTCACGTTTAAGTTCTTTACAAGTACGTACAATTACAGCTCTGATCACTTCTGATCTTTCTAGAGGTGTGTTTGGTAATGCTTCCTTGATCACAGCAACAATAATGTCACCGATATGAGCATATCGGCGATTACTAGCTCCTATGATTCTAATACACATTAATTCTCGGGCCCCGCTGTTATCCGCTACATTCAAATGGCTTTGAGGTTGAATCATATCATTTTTGAATCTGTTCTTTCAATGTTAATGCAAAGGGCGAAGTAAAAAAAAAAAGAAATATTGTTTGTCAAAAAGAAACCTGCAATTGTTTTTTTATCCCCAAGACTTCTTTCCTTTGGTTCTACGTTCCT